AAGAGGGAAAGAAATAAAAAAAAGTCTAGTCTTTCTCAGTATCTATCTATAAAGATAGTAAGAGCTCATTCCATTGATTGAAATAGAAAATTTCGGAAGAATTTTAGGTTAGAAGAAATTTCCAATCATCGGAATCCCTTTCTTTTCGAAATACAAACACGGGAATCACTGAAATATCTCTTTGAGAGAAAGAGTATGATTCATATCATAGATAACTCCATTGGAGTCCAATGGGATTCTAAATTCAGAGATTTTGATTTTAAATAGTTCAAAACGCGTTGCAGAACGATCTATAAAACAATTGATACGGTTTGATTCCTCAACTCAATTAGTAGTACTTCTAGAGCCCACTTCTTCCCCACACTACGAGTGAAAGGGAAAATGTAAAGACTACCATTAAAGCAGCCCAAGCGAGACTTACTATATCCATGTGAATTATGTCCCCTATCTCTATAAATACGAAGGAATTTTTCCATTATTCCTCCCTAATAATAGTGGAATCCATGGCGCAGAGTCAAAAAGGGATTCTGACCGAACACTATCGAGAAACCAATCCAATAAATCGATTATGATTTCGAATCGGGAAAGATTAAACACAAGCAAAATACGTAGTAAGATCCGAAGGGAATGGGAACATGTAGGAATAAGAATAAAATAATAAGGCCTATTCTTTTTTTGTTTTGTTGACCTTAGTAAGTAAAAACAGACAAGGGAGAAATCACGAAAAACCAGAAATCTCTATCTATTACAGACCTCTATTTCCCCATTTGATCCGGTACCCCCCTTCCCCATTATCGCTCTGAAAGAGGGGGCTTGTCTAGGGGTTGCCGCAAAGAAATTCTTTCTGTTTGCCCCTTTTTCTATAAAAGTCAATTATCAATCCAATCTAATATTGGTTGGATACCTGAGCACTCGGAGATTCTCGCGAGTCCGTGGTATATTGCACCTCCTTCCAAAACTCTTAATTGAATCAGATTTCCTATTCAGGCTCTACAATCTGATTCAAGATCCAGTCATTAGACACTCCCTTAGTAATAGAAGGGAATCGTGAAGTCTTGATAGACCCTCTACCAGTAGATTCGAATATTTCCTTGAATCCTAGATGCGAACGAGCATTCACACTCTTTTTTGTTTAGAAAACCCTCAGACCACATGCTTAGAATCAACAAAGCATTAACAGTCTGTTTCCTCTGCTTCTATCTGTTTCCTCTGCTTCTAACGGGGAAGAATTCTGCAAGTTCTATAAGCGGAACCGAAGAGAAGAAGAGATTTCGAGTTTTTTTGTTGATCAGGCGACACCCGGATTTGAACTGGGGAAAAAGGATTTGCAGTCCCCCGCCTTACCACTCGGCCATGCCGCCAAAATAATACAAAATAGATGAAAATTTTCCCAGATTGCTGAAGTTTTATTGTACTTGGATTTTGACTCCTGTTTTCCTTAATCCTTTTCCTAAAAGAAACACCCTTTTTGGATTTTATCCATCCCTTCGATTGATTGTATAGTATTGGAAAATCCACAATGCTAAAAACATTCTCTGGCTTTTCTATTGAGAAATCAAATGTGGATTTTCAGCCGACAAACTTGAACCATTAACTATTGACTGCTTAGTTCGAATTAATGACGATTCTGGGATTTGAATCGCAAATTGTGTTTTCCTAATGACATAAGAAAATACAAATTGAGACAGAACTAATCAGTATTTATTTTTTCAATCAAAAAATCCTTCTCAATTTCAATTATAACAAAACATATCAGTATATGTAAACCCCAGAACATAAATTGTTACACAGATATCTATTATTTAGATATATTGTCTATAGGTAATTATCATAAAATTATCCTACTTCACTTCAATTTTGCATTAAATAGAAATTCTCTTTTGATAGAACACGACCCGGACTGTCCCGAATAGAACCAGCAATAAAAGAGAAGTCGGATATTATAGCTATCCGCATACGTGTTTAATAAGTGCAACCCTTCTTATACACTTCAAATCATATTCTATTCAAAAATCAGTAAAGTATAAAGTAGAAATATTTCTCTTCTCTGCGAATCGTTTTTTTTTTTGAATAACGAAATCTCTAACATAAAGACGGTTAAGTGCTAAAAAAATGGATCCTATGTTGTTTCTGATTTTTCTGTCTTTGTATTTATCTCCCAAATACCGAATCCTTTTATTTTTCTCAAATTCGAATATGTAATATCATATTAATGGTATAATTGAAATCCTTTTTGTTTTGCTATTATATACAAAACCTTATGACTTTAACTTTAATAAGTCTAAGTGACAGAATTCTGTTTCTAGGACTGTTTTATCAATTCCTTTCCATTTTGATCTGTTGCAACTTCCAATTTAAGTAGAAAATTCTCTTTATTCCTCCGTTCAAACGTAGTTCATACATTTCATTCCAAATATGGAGTTGGATAAAATTTCATGTGATTCAGTAAACAGAATAGAAATTCCATCAGTGCTAGATCGTCGATCTAATTCGATGAAGA